GTTTTAATTAATATTAAAGGTATAATTATTATACTATTAATTTCTAAGGCTATTCATAAAGAAAATCAGGAGGAGGAGGATAGTCCTCATATTAATCTAAATAAGATAAATATTAAAAGTAAAAATTTATTAATTCCAATTAAAAAGGAGAAATAATCTATATTTGAGGTATGAATCCAAAAGCTTAATTTAGCTTACCTTTTTTAGGTAATAGATACATTTTTATTGTGTGATTTATTCTATCAAAATAATCCTTTAGCTCAGGCAATCTATTTCTAGATTTTTAGTTGTTTGTTATAATATATAAACTATTTACATGGATAAATATTTGTATAGTTTAAGATTATATAAGAAATATATTTAATATTTATTTTAGTCTTTATAGTTAATTATACATCTATATTTAAATTATATTATAATACTAATATATATATATACAATTAATTATATATAAATAATAATTAATTATATATATATAATTAATTATATATATATATCTTTATAATATATATTATAATATAATCCCAATAAATAGGATTATATTATAATACTAATATATATATATACAATTAATTATATATAAATAATAATTAATTATATATATATAATTAATTATATATATATATCTTTATAATATATATTATAATATAATCCCAATAAATAGGATTATATTATAATACTAATATATATATATACAATTAATTATATATAAATAATAATTAATTATATATAATAATTAATTATATATATATAATTAATTATATATATATATCTTTATAATATATATTATAATATAATCCCAATAAATAGGATTATATTATAATACTAATATATATATATATACAATTAATTATATATAAATAATAATTAATTATATATATATAATTAATTATATATATATAATTAATTATATATATATATCTTTATAATATATATTATAATATAATCCCAATAAATAGGATTATATTATAATACTAATATATATATATATATATATAATTCCATGTAAATAAATTTTTAATATAATATTAATATATATATATAAATTTAGTGTAGGAGGCACATTTAATTTTGATTTAAATGGATATGGTTTAATTCCATTAATTTATAAGCCTTCAGGCAAGTTTGTTTTTGGTAGAGGAGGTATAATTTATCCGTGTAGATAGTTTATTAATTTAAAGTTTGATTTTGGCTTAAAAATTTTAATTTTTACTAATATTATAATATGAGGTATTTATAGATTAATTTATTAAGGGTCAGTTATTAAAATTGTTTGAATTAATATATTTATTGATAAAGATATAGTAATTTATAATAGGATAATTATGTGCCAGCATCCGCGGTTATACTATATATTAAAATTAAAAAATATTTGGTAAGTATTTATTTTTAATTATTAATTATTATATTAATTTAAAGGTGAAATTTGAATATAAAATTTTGAATATAGATTATATGAAATTCTTTATAAAAACTAGGATTAGATACCCTATTATTAAGAGCTTAAATTATTAGTACTAAGAGAGTATAAGTTAAGGTCTTTAAATTTAAATAATTTGGCGGTAAATTAATTTAACTAGAGGAATTTGTTTAGTAATAGATAATACACAATTTATCTTTCTTTATTTATTAATAATAATAATTTATATATCGTCGTTTAGAATATTTTTATAGAATTAATTTTCTTTTATTATTTTAATTTAAAATCAGATCAAGATGTAGTTTATAATGAAGAATAAAATGAATTACATTTTTACAAAAAAATAATGAATATTTTTTTGTAATTAGAAATTTGAAGGAGGATTTAGAAGTAATAAGATATTAATATGATTTTATGAATTATATTATACTAATTTATGTACATATTGCCCGTCGCTTTCATTGAATATAAAATGAAAAAAGTCGTAACATAGTAGAGTTACTGGAAAGTGATTCTAGATTGATAATAAGAGTAATTAATAATATTATTTATTTACAATAAATAAGGCCCGTTAATATTCGGGACTTTTAAAGATGTTAAATTATTATATTATATTTTAATTTTGAAACAATAAATTTTAATAAATATAGTTTAAAATAATTAATTTTAAGAATTTATTTATATTATTATAGTTAATTAGTACTGTGAAGGAAATTATAAGAATTGTTAGTATAGAAATTTTAATAAGATTTACCTTTTGTATCAGGGATTAATTAATAATAATTTTATTTTATATTTCTCGAATATAAAATTGAGCTAATTAAATTATTTTTTATTGTTGAATAAATATGGTTTAGATTTAATTAGATATGAAATGTTATTCGTAATTTAATATATCTAGTTGTTAAATATTTTAAGTAAAATTTATTTTTATTTTAAATTAAAGGGATAATTTTTTAATAAATTTATAAATTATATTTTGTTATTTTAAAATATTGAATTAATAGTATTAATTATTTAAAGTGTGTTTATACATTATTATTAAAATTGTATATTTTATTTTATTAACTATTATAATTAATTTTTTTTATAAGTGATAATGTTAGTATTAGTATATAATAATTTATAATTTTTATTTTTAAATTTAAATTTAAATAAAGGAATTCGGCAAAAGTTTTTTTCGCCTGTTTATCAAAAACATGTTTTAATGAATATAAATATTAAATTTGCCCTGCCCAATGATTAAGTGTTTAATGGCCGCAGTAAATTGACTGTGCTAAGGTAGCATAATAATTTGTCTTTTAATTGAGGACTGGAATGAATGGGTGGACGTAAAAATTACTGTCTCTGTTTTTATAAATTGAATTTTACTTCTAAGTTAAAAGGCTAGTATTTAAATAGATTTTATTAAGGGACGAAAAGACCCTGTCAAGTTTTATAATATTTGAAATTATTTTCATTTATAATTTTTAATGTTATTTTTCTGGGGTGGAATTAATATAAAACTATTAAAAATTTTATAATTAAGGAATTTATTAATGATCTTTTATTATTACTAATTAATAAATTACTGCAGGGGTAACAGCATAATTATTTTGGTAAGTTCAAATTTATAAAATAGATTATGACCTCGATGTTGGATTAAATTTACCTAAAATAATGAAGAAGTTTTTAAGGTTAGTCTGTTCGACTATTAAAAATTTACATGATCTGAGTTCAGACCGGCGTGAGCCAGGTCAGTTTTTATCTTTAATAATTATATTATTTATATATTTAGTACGAGAGGACCAATATTTATAAATTATTTTCTAAATTGGCAGAGTAAGTGCAAAGAGTTTAGATCTCTTATATAAATTAGTATTTATTTAGAATACTACTAAGGTGGCAGAGTAAGTGCAATAGTTTTAAGAATTATATATGAAATATTTTCTCTTAGTAATAAAATTTTTTGATCTTTTATTTATTTATATTATGATAGTTTTATTAGTGTTAGTGGGGGTGGGGTTTTTCACCCTCTTAGAACGTAAAGTTCTAGGATATGTTGGTAATCGTAAGGGGCCAAATAAAGTTATAATTTTAGGTTTAGGACAACCTTTAGTAGATGGGTTAAAATTATTTAGTAAAGAATATATTTTACCTTTTAAATCTGTTTATTTAATTTTTATATTATGTCCAGTATTAATAATTTTATTATCTTTATTAATGTGATTATGTATACCTCTAATAAATCATTTTGTTGATTTTAAGTATGGTTTATTATTTTTCATAGCGGTTACTGGTATGAGTGTTTATGCTTTGATTTTTTCTGGGTGGTCTTCTAATTCTAAGTATTCAATTTTTGGGGGTTATCGTGGGGTAGCCCAAACTATTTCTTATGAGGTTAGTTTAAGATTAGTTATATTAAGTTTTGTTATATTAGTAGGTGGTTATAATTTAGAATATTTTTCTATTTATCAGGATAGTATTTGGATAATTGTGTTTATATTACCTTTAAGAATAATTTGGTTAGTTTCAATATTAGCTGAGACTAATCGAACTCCTTTTGATTTTGCTGAGGGGGAGTCTGAGTTAGTTTCTGGTTTTAATGTAGAGTATAGTGGTATTTTTTTTGTTTTTATTTTTATCGGAGAATATTCAAGAATTATATTTATAAGAGGGTTATATGTAATTTTATTTTTAGGAGGTTTAAGTTATTTATATATATTTAAGGTTTTACTTATAATTTTATTGTTTATTTTAATTCGGGGTACCCTGCCTCGTTTTCGTTATGATAATTTAATAAATTTAGCTTGAAAAATTTATTTACCTACTGCAATTCATTTTTTATTTTTTTTTTTAGGATTTAAAATATTTTTATATGTATTTATATTATAATTGTTTTTTTTGAGAAAAATCATTAGAATTATTATCTTTTATATATTTTCAAAATATACACTTATATTTATAGTTAAATGATTATTTAATTAAATTTCAATAGTGAATTATTATTGGATTAATTAAAAAGAATAAAAAATGAATAGATGCTGTAGTTATTCCAATTATTTCAAATGGATATTCTATAGGGCTTGCTCCAATTCAGGTTAATAAAGTGATATTAATAAAAAAAATCCACAACAATATTTTGTTTAGTGGGTAAAATTTAAATGATTGGAATTTTATCTTTATAGTAAAAGGTAGTGTTAATATAATTATAATAGATATAACTAAAGCAATTATGCCTCCTAGTTTATTGGGAATGGATCGTAAGATTGCATAGGCGAATAGGAAGTATCATTCTGGTTGAATATGGATGGGGGTTACTATGGAATTTGCAGGAATAAAATTTTCTGGGTCTACTATTATTTTAGGATTTGTTAGACAAATTAGTATGAGTAAAATTAATAAAATTATAAATCCAATTGTATCTTTAATAGAAAAGAAAGGGTGAAAGGGGATTTTATCAATATTTCTATTAATTCCTATTGGATTATTTGATCCTGTTTGGTGTAGAAATATGAAATGTAATATAATTAAGGCTATTAAAATAAATGGTAGAATAAAATGTAGTGAGAAGAATCGGTTTAGGGTAGCGTTATTTACTGAAAATCCTCCCCATAGTCATTGAACTAATATAGTTCCTACATATGGGATAGTAGATACTAAATTAGTAATTACAGCTGCTCCCCAAAAGGATATTTGTCCCCATGGTAGTACATATCCTATAAATGCTGTAGCTATTCTAATAAATAAAATAATAATTCCTGAAATTCATACTTCTTTTAAAATAAATGAGTTAAAAAATATTCCTCGGGCGATATGGATATATATAATTATAAAAAATGCTGAGGCTCCATTAGCATGGATAGAATTAATTATTCATCCAAAATTAACATCCCGTACGATGTGTGAAATAGATCTAAAAGCTATATTGATTTCTGGACAATAGTGTATTGATAAAAATAATCCTGTAATAATTTGAATTATGAAAGATAGTCCTAATATTGATCCAAAACTTCATATTCTATTAATATTGGAAGGGCAAGGTAGGTCAATAATTATGTTATTAATAATTTTTAAAAGTGGATGAGTTTTACGAATATTATTTTTCATTAGTTTTTTTTTAATGGATTTTTATTAGAGTTACATAATTTTACAATAATAAATAAAGTGATTATTAAATATACTGCTATAATGATTGTTGAGTATATTATATTATTATATAAGGTTGATATAGAAGTGAGAGGTTGGTTTATTATAAAATTAAATTTATTATTATAGTAGTTATTTAAATTTAAATTGTTATAATTTATATATATTATATAAAAAATAAGTATTAAGAATGTAATAAATCTTATTATATTTATTTTTGTGAAGAAGTTAGTATTATCTGTTAATCTTGCAATATAAATAAAAATTACTAGTATTCCCCCTAAAAAAATTAAAATTAAAATGTAGGATATTCAAAAAGATAAATTAATATAGTTGATTATTAGCCTAATTAGTAAAGTTTCTATTAAAATTATAATTACTATAAATAAGGGATTATTTGTTATTAATATAAATACTGGTAGTATTAAAAGAATGGTTAAGGTAAATTTGATTTCAGGTAGTAGTTTAAGTAAAATATTAATTTTGGATATTAATGATATTATTATTAATTTACCTGAAGTTTAGAGAATTTATATATTCAACTATAATTTACAAAATTATTATTATTTTTAACTATCAAAACTTATGTTAAATGTTTATATATTAATTATATATTTATATATTATTATTTTTTGTATTTTTAATTATTTTTATATAAATAAACATCTATTATGTTTATTATTAAGTTTGGAATTTTTTATATTATTGGTATATTTTATATTAAATTTTATCATGATAAATTTAAGTAATGAATTTTATATGGGGTTATATTATTTAACTATTTCAGTTTGTGAGGGGGGATTAGGTTTAAGATTATTAGTAATATTAATTCGATCCCATGGAAATGAAATAATTAATTCTTTTATTATAAATATTTAAATGATACTTATATTTATATTTAGATTTGTATTATTTCCTTTATTAAATATTTATGTAAATTTTAATATTTATTGGTTAATAATGAAATTTTTTATTTTACTGATAACTTTTATTATAATTATATATTTATATAAATCTGTATTTTTAACTTCTTATATTTATTTAAGGTTTGGGTTTGATAGATTGAGGGTATTATTATTATTATTGAGATTATGGGTGGTATTTTTAATAACCATTTCTACTTTAAAGTTTATAAGGACTAATAAATATATATATATAAATTTAATTATAATTATTTTATTAATTTTATTTTTAATATTTACTGTTTATAATTTATTTAGATTTTATTTTTTATTTGAAAGTATTTTAATTCCTGTATTTATATTGATTATAGGTTGGGGTAATCAACCTGAACGTTTACGGGCAAGATTATATTTTATTTTTTATACAGTTTTTGCTTCTTTACCTTTATTAATAAGTTTATTTTTATTGATAAAAATGGGGGGTTCATTATCATGGTTATATTATAATTATTATCCTTTTTTAAATTGTAATTTTTCTTGGGTGGTTATATTGTGAATTTTCTTTTTTTTGTTTGCTTTTATAGTTAAACTCCCAATTTATTATTTTCATTTATGATTACCAAAAGCCCATGTTGAAGCTCCTATTTCAGGTTCAATAATTTTGGCAGGGGTTTTATTAAAATTAGGAGGCTATGGATTTTATCGGGTGTTTATAATTTTTGAAATATTTTTTATAAAATTTAATATTTATTTTATATTATTTATTATTATTGGGTCTATTGTAGCTGCTTTACTATGCTTGTTTCAAGTAGATTTAAAATTTTTAATTGCTTACTCTTCAATTGCTCATATAGGATTAATGATAAGTTCTATAATAAATTTAAATTTAATGAGGATTAATGGGGGATTAATGATAATATTAGCTCATGGTTTATGTTCATCGGGTTTATTTTGTGTAGCTAATATTATTTATGAGCGTATAGGAAGTCGTAGTTTGGTATTAAGTAAAGGGCTAATAAATATTTTTCCTAGTTTAAATATTTGGTGATTTTTACTTGTAATTTGTAATATGGCTGCCCCCCCATCCATAAATCTAATTTCTGAAATTAGATTATTTACTTCTATATTAAAATATAGAAATATAAATTTAGGTATTTTATTTTTTTTTTCTTTTTTTTGTTCTTGTTATAGTATTTATTTATATTACTCTATTCAACATGGTAAATTAATAATTATTTATACTTTACAATTTATTAACAGTCGTGAATTATTATTAATTTTTTTACATTGACTTCCTTTAAATTTATTTATTTTTAAAATTGATATTATATATTTTTGTTATTAAGTATATAAATAGTTTAATAAAATATTGATTTGTGGTATCAAAGATTTAATATAAATAGTATATTAATTTATATAATGTTTTTTTATAATTTTAATATTTATATTTTAATATCTTTTTTTATATTTAGTTTTAGATTTATTTTATTAATTATAGGTTTATTATTTATATATTTAAATATAAATATTTATTTAGAATGAAGGTTGTTTTTTTTTAATGGAATAAATATTAATTTTAACTTAATAATGGATTTTTATTCAATTATTTTTTCTTCTTTTGTTTTATATATTTCTTCTTCAGTATTTATATTTAGTAAAATTTATATACAAAGGGAAAAGTTTACTTTACGATTTGTATTTCTTTTATTATTATTTGTACTATCAATATTAATATTAATTTATAGAGGTAATTTAATTACTATTTTATTAGGGTGGGATGGATTAGGTTTAGTGTCTTTTTTACTAGTAATATTTTATATAAATAAATCTTCTTTATCTGGAAGGCTACTTACTGTTTTAACCAACCGAGTTGGTGATATTAGATTAATTTTAAGAATTGTTATATTAATAAATTTTGGGAGATTTTCATATATATATATATTAATAGATTATAAGTGAATTTTAATTATATTATTAATTATAGTTAGGGCTATAACTAAAAGAGCTCAAATACCTTTTTCTGCTTGGTTACCAGCAGCTATAGCTGCTCCTACTCCTGTATCTTCTTTAGTACATTCTTCAACTCTTGTTACTGCTGGGGTATATTTGATAATTCGTTATAATAAAATATTTATATTCTATAATTTAAATAATTATTTATTATTAATTAGATTAATTACTATATTTATAGCTGGTTTAAGGGCTAATTTTGAATTTGATTTAAAAAAAATTATTGCTTTATCTACTTTAAGCCAGTTGAGAGTAATATTTTTTTCATTATCTTTGGGATTATGGAAATTAGCTTATTTTCATTTATTGACTCATGCGTTATTTAAAGCATTAATATTTTTATGTGCCGGTAGAATTATAAATGGCTATTATGGAAATCAAGATATTCGTTTTAAGGGGAGATCAATAAATAATTCAATTTTTATTTCTTTATGTATAAATTCTTCTTTATTAGCTTTAAGAGGTATACCTTTTTTATCTGGATATTATTCAAAAGATATAATTTTAGAAAAATTTTTTTTTATAAATATAAATTTATTAATTATAGTTATTTTAGTAATTAGTACTGCTTTAACTGTATGTTATAGTTTTCGTTTGATAATATATGTATTTTTAAATTATAATTTATATAACAGATGTCAGAATAGTTATAATTTCAAAGAAATTTTATTATCTTTAAGAATATTAATATTGGGTTGTTTATTTAGGGGTTTTTTATTGAGTTGAATGATTTTTCCTAATCCTGTTAATATCTTTTTATCTATAAATTTTAAAATTATAATTTTATTTATTTTTTTTATTAGATTAATATTTATATTATTAATAATAAATTATAAATTAACTTTAATAAAAATATCTTTGAAAATGAATTTATTTACAATATTTATTAGTCAAATATGGTTAATTTCTTTTTTTTCTACTCAATATTTAATGATAGGGCCTATAATCTTTTCTAAAAAATATATATATTTATATGATTATGGGTGAAGTGAATTATATGGAGGAATAGGTTTATTCAATTTTATATCTTTAGTAAGTAGAAGTTTTAGTAAAAAAAATTATTATAATATAATTTATTATTATATAATTTTTATAATTTGAATTATTTTATTATTATTAATAATATTAATATGTTTATATAACTTAAATTAGAGTATGGCAGTGAAGTTGCTAATGTAATATAAAATATTTGTAAACAATTCTTAAAGTTATTACTTATTTTAATATTGAAAATATTATATATTATTTATATTATAAGAATAAAAGTTTAACAGATTTACTGCTTATATTAAGTTAGAAGCTTAATTTTAAAAACTTTCTTAACAGGAATAATAATTTATTCTTACTTCTTAGTAACAATAAGATGCTTATAAAGCTTCTGCTAAGTTTAAATAAGGATAAATAAATATCTATATATGAGTCGAAATCAAATTTGATTAATCAATTCTTATTTTTAGACTATATTAAATATAATTTAATTAATATTTGATTGCAAATCAAATCTTATAGCCTATTTATTTCATTCTAGTGCACCATTATATCATTCGTAGATTAAACCAATAAGAAGAATAAGTAGAAATAAATATCTTGATATAAATAAAGAAAATATATTTATTATTGAAGTTAGAGGTAACGGGATAATTAAAGCGATTTCTACATCAAAAATTATAAATAAAATAGCAATAAGAAAAAATTGAATTGAAAAAGGGGTAGAAAAATTATATAGGGGATTTATACCACATTCAAAGGGGGATGATTTTTCTATTTCTTTAATATTTTTTTTTGAAATTAGGGAGGAAATTGTGAATAAGAAAATTATTAATAATAAAATTAATATAATTATTATGTTAATAAAATGAATTACTTTTTTTAAAATTTAAACTTTTCAATTGGAAGTAGAATATACTTATTATATTAAAAAAGTAATTTTAATTTCCCCACCAATAAATAGATGTATAAAGGAATAATCATACTACATCAACAAAATGTCAATATCAAATTGCTGCTTCAAACCCAAAATGGTGGTGGTTTGACATATGATTAGATTTTAGACGAATATAACATACTAATAGAAATAATGAACCAATTAAAACATGAGCTCCATGAAATCCAGTAGCTATAAAAAAGGTAGATCCATATGATGAATCAGCTATAGTAAATCTAGCAGTTCAATATTCTCATCCTTGTAGGATTGAGAAATATATTCCTAAAATAATGGTTATAATTAATGCTATTTTTGAATTATTAAAATTATTTATAATAATTCTGTGGTGGGATCAAGTAACTGTAATACCTGAGGATAATAAAATTAAAGTATTAAGAAGAGGGATAGAAAGGGGGTTAAATCTTTTAATTCCTATTGGAGGTCATATTATACCAATTTCAATAGTAGGGGATAATCTTCTATGAAAAAATGCTCAAAAAAATGATATAAAAAATAAAATTTCTGAGATAATAAATAAAATTATACCAAATTTTAATCCATTTAAAACTTTTATAGTGTGATATCCTTGGAATGTTGCTTCTCGAGTAATATCTCGTCATCATTGGTATATAGTTAATAAGATTAACATTAAACCTAAAATTAATATATAAAATGATTTTAAATAAATAAATTCTATTATTCCTGTTAAAAAGGTTATTAGTCCAATGGCTCCTCTTAAGGGCCATGGTCTTTGGTCAACAATATGGTAAGGATGAAATTGATTGGTCATAATTTATTTCATTATAGTATAAAGATGATAGGGTAGTGAATACATAAGATTGAATTAAAGCTACAGCTAATTCTAATATTATTAATAATATTTGTAGGGTAATAATAATTAAATTTATAAATAAATTTCTTTTTTCACAAATAGAAGATATTAATGAAATTAATAAATGTCCGGCAGTTATATTTGCTATTAATCGAACTCTTAGGGTAATAGGCCGGATAATATTTCTAATGGATTCAATAATTACTATAAAAGGTATTAATATTATAGGGGTTCCTGTTGGGACTAGGTGCATAAGTATAGAAGAAGTATTTATTATTCATCCGTAAATATTAAAAGTTAATCATAATAATAATGATAAAAATAATGTAATTATAATATGACTAGTTCTTGTAAAAATGTAAGGAAATAACCCTATAAAATTATTAATAAAAATTACTAATATAATAGAGATAAATATAATAATTGGTTTATTTAAAATAATTATAGTTTTTATTTCTTTATAGAATAAATTTAATATAATATTAATTAATTTATTAAATGGATTATTTAAAATTCATATATTATATTGTAAAAAGAATATTATAATAAATATTCTTAATCAGTTAAGTTTAATATTTAAAATTGAGGAAGTAGGGTCAAATATTGAAAATAAATTATTTATCATGATCAATTTTTGTTAATTTTCTTAAATCTATTTATTTGTAAATTGGGATTTTTAATATTAAGTAAAAAATTTATATTAATAAATATTATTAATACAGTTATTATGAGTGTAATAGAAGGTAAAAATCAATTTATGGGTATTATTTGTGGCATAAAAAATACTTAATAAAGTAATTTAAGATTGACATTCTTATGTTATTATTTAACTAATTTTTCACTGAAAATATATAATGTATTATTATTGGATTAAAAATCCAATACCTCTATGGTTGTTCAATGTAAAATGATTTAATTCAATTAATAAAATTTTTTAATTTAATACTTTCTATAACGATAGGCATGAATCTGTGGTTAGATCCACAAATTTCTGAACATTGACCTACATAAATTCCAGGTCGGGATGAATTAAATATAGATTGATTAATTCGTCCAGGGATTGAGTCTATTTTTACTCCTAGTCTAGGGATGGTTCAAGAGTGAATTACATCTATTGAAGTAGTAATTATTCGAATAGTATTATTTATTGGTACAATTATTCGATTATCTACTTCAAGTAAACGAACTAAAGATTCTTCTTGAGGTAATATGAAGGAATCAAAATCAATATTATTAAAATCTGAATATTCATATGATCAGTATCATTGGTGACCAATTGATTTAATAGTAATAATTGGGTTAAAAATTTCTTCTATTAAATATAGAATTCGTAATGATGGAATGGTAATTAAAATTAAAATAAAAGCAGGTATTATTGTTCAAATAGTTTCAATTTGTTGATTTTCTATTAGATATTTATTAGTATTTTTATTTGTTATTGATATAATTATAAAATATAAAATAAATAAGGTAATTATAATTAAAATTATTATGGTGTGATCATGAAATAAAATTAATTGTTCTATAGTTGGAGTATTACTATTTTGAAAATTTAAATGATTTCATATTGGCATAATTTTTAATTATAATATTTAATTGATTAAATGTATGGGTTTTTGGTGGATTATTTAGATATCACTCAACTGAAGTTGAGTTGTTAATATTAAAAAGGATAATTCGTTTCCTAATTATAGATTCTCAAATAATAATAATGAATATAATAATTGAAATTGTAGAGATTAAAGAACCTAAGGAGGATATTATATTTCAAGAAGAAAAAGAGTCAGGATAATCAGAATATCGTCGGGGTATACCTCTTAATCCTAAGAAATGTTGGGGGAAAAAAGTTATATTTACACCTACAAATATACATATAAATTGAATTTTTAATCACCGAGGATTTAATAATAGTCCTGTAAATAAATGAAGCCAATTAGTTAGACCTCCTATAATGGCAAATACTGCTCCTATAGATAGGACATAATGGAAGTGAGCAACTACATAATATGTATCATGAAGAATAATGTCAATTGATGAATTTGCTAAAATAACTCCTGTTAAGCCTCCTACAGTGAATAAAAATACAAATCCTAAAGATCATATTAATTGTACTGTATTTTTTATTTGTCTCCCATGAATTGTTGCTATTCATCTAAAAATTTTAATCCCTGTAGGGATAGCAATAATTATAGTAGCTGCTGTAAAATAAGCTCGTGTATCTACATCTATTCCTACAGTAAATATATGATGAGCTCATACAATAAAACCTAAAAATCCAATTGCAATTATAGCATAAATTATTCCTAGTATTCCAAAAATTTCTTTTTTACCTCTTTCTGATACTAATATATGAGAAATTATACCGAATCCCGGTAAAATTAAAATATAAACTTCTGGATGCCCAAAAAATCAAAATAAATGTTGATAAAGAATAGGGTCTCCCCCACCAGCTGGATCAAAAAAAGATGTGTTAAAATTACGATCTGTTAATAGTATAGTGATAGCCCCTGCTAATACTGGGAGAGATAATAATAATAAAATTGCTGTAATTAAAACTCTTCATACAAATAATGTTATATTTTCTAATTTTATTCCTGGAGAACGTATATTAAAAATGGTTGTAATAAAATTAATTGCCCCTAAAATTGAGGAGACTCCTGCTAAATGTAAAGAAAAAATTGTTAAATCTACTGAAGATCCTGAATGAGAGATATTAGAGGATAAAGGAGGGTAGATGGTTCAGCCTGTTCCTGCACCTCTTTCAATTAAAGATGAAGATAAAAGTAAAATTAATGAAGGGGGGAGTAATCAAAATCTTATATTATTTATTCGAGGGAATGCTATATCTGGAGCATTAATTATAATTGGGATTAATCAATTTCCAAACCCCCCAATTATTATAGGTATAACTATAAAAAAAATTATTACAAATGCATGGGATGTAACAATAACATTATAAATTTGATCATCCCCAATTAGTGAAGAAGGAGTTCCTAGTTCAGTACGAATTAATATTCTTAAAGCGGTTCCTACTATTGCTGATCAAATACCAAAAATTAAATATATAGTACCAATATCTTTATGATTTGTTGAGTATAATCATCGCGGTAATATGTCTGATTAAAGTAATAGCTTGTAAATCTATTTAAGAAATATTTAATTTCTATTACCATAAAAATGTATTAAATCTTATAGTATACAAGTATACATTAATTTGCAAAATTAAAAATGTTAAATAAACTAAGATTTAAAAATTTATTTATTTTTAACTTTGAAGGTTAATAGTTTAAGCTTAACTTAAAATCTTTTTATAATAATATGAAAATAAAATTTAAAAATGGTACTCTTATTAAATTTAATATGGAGATTATATTTATAAAATTTTTTATAAAATTATAATTAATTTTTAATCTTCATTTTATTTTAATAAAAGATATTATAAATCTTAATATAATTAATCGTAAGTAAAAGTATAGTCTAATTACTGAGGATAAAATTATAATTAGGGATAGTATAATTATATAATAGTTTATTATTAAGTTAATAATTATTCATTTTATTATAAATCCAGAAAATGGGGGAAGTCCTGCCATTGATATAACTCTGAGTATCATACAAATATTGTTTATTAAAAATATTTGTATAATATATTTAATAGAATAAATTTTTAAAAATGAAATAATAGTTCATAAAATTGTTGTGTAGACTATAAAATAAATAATAAAAGTAGAGTAATTAAAAATTAATCTCATTAATATTCATCCCATGTGATTTACTGAGGATAAAGATAAAATTTTTTTTATATTAATTTGATTTAAGGCAATAATAGATCTAATTATTATATTAATTATAATTATAAAGTACAATATATTATAATTATTAACTATTATATTAATAATAATTATAGGTAAAATTTTTTGAATTGTTATAATTAACTTTATTGCTAAAAATCTAGTTTTAGTAATAATTTCAATATATCATATTATGAAGGGAAATATACCAATTTTTATTATTATAATTAATATAATAAAATTTGAAATTATATTTAATTCTGTAAATATTCATAATGGATTATTAATTATTAGTCTAGATATAATAAATCTTAATGAAGAAATAGATTGAATTAAAAAATATTTAATAGTTGATTCAGAATATTGTTGATGG